TTTTTGTTTTTCCTTAGTTTAACCAATTTATCATGAAAGGTAAAAAGAGGTAAAGTAACCTTGTGTTGATTGTCGTCTAAATTTAAGTTTTCTTCTTCTGTATGGAAAAAAGGAATAAATAAATCAATCAAATTTCGGGACGCTTCATGAAGCGCTTCTTTCGGAGTTAAACTTCCATTTGTCCATATTTCGAGAAAAAGTATCTCTTGTTTTTCATTTCCATTCCCATAAGAATGAATGCTATGATTTACTTTTCGAATAGGCATGAATACAGCATCGATAGGATAACTTCTGTCTTGAAAGTTATTTGAACTTTTTATACGATATCCGCGATTCCTCTCAATTTGTAATCCAATACAAAAATCAATCGGTTCCGTCAAGCTAGCTATATGTTGTGTATTATCAACGATTTCCACATAAGTCGGTGAGATGATATCTTGAGCTGTTACATACCCAGGACCCTTAATACAAATAGACGCGTCACAAGTTCCGTATAAATTACTTCTCAATACTATTTCTTTCAAATTCATTAAAATTTCATGTACTGATTCTTGAATACCCACTATGGTAGAATATTCGTGTGGTATTTTCTCAGATCTTGCACGTGTAATATATGTTCCTTCTATTTCTCCAAGTAAAGCTCTTCGCATCGCAATGCCTATGGTGTCGGCTTGACCTTTCATAAGTGGAGACAAAAGAAAACGTCCATAAGAAAGGCGCTTACTGTCTGTCCTCGATTCAACACACTTCCACTCTAGTGTCCGAGTAGATATGGTTACTTTCTCTCGAACCATAGTAATATAATATTATTTTGTCGAATTGTTTATTTCTCTTGAAATTTCTTTAATGTTGATTTTTTTTTACACGCGTCTTTTTTTAGGGGGTCTACAGCCATTATGTGGCATAGGAGTTACATCCCGTACAAAAGTTAATAGTATACCACTTCGACGAATAGCCCGTAATGCTGCATCTCTTCCGAGACCGGGACCCTTTATCATGACCTCTGCTCGTTGCATACCTTGATCGACTACTGTACGAATAGCATTTCCAGCTGCGGTTTGAGCAGCAAAAGGTGTCCCTCTTCTTGTACCCCGAAATCCACAAGTACCGGCAGAAGACCAAGAAACCACTCGACCTCTTACATCTGTAACAGTCACAATGGTATTATTGAAACTTGCTTGAACATGAATAAATCCCTTTGGTATTCTACGTGTATTCTTACGTGAACCAATACGTCCATTCCTACGCGAACCAATTCTTGGTATAGTTTTTGCCATATTTTATCATCTCATAAATATGAGTCATATATATATATAGATAAATGGATATATCCATTTCTTATCAAAACAGATCCTTTTTTATTTGTAGATCGGGTCTTTTAGAAAGTCTTTTTTAGACTATCCTTGTCTTTGTTTATGTCTCGGGTTGGAACAAATTACTATAATTCGTCCCCGCCTACGGATTAGTCGACATTTTTCACAAATTTTACGAACAGAAGCTCTTATTTTCATATTTTTCATACCTTAACCTTAATTTTGAATCGACTTCTTGGAAGAAAATAAGCTTCTTGAAATTTTCAATTTCGAATCGTATTCCCACGAAAAGGAGAATATTAAAGTTAAAAAACCACCTAATCATTCGAATCTTTGTTGCGGAGTCGATAAATAATACGCCCTCTGCTTGAATCATAACGACTTACTTCAATTTTGACTCTATCTCCTGGCAGTATCCGTATAAAGCTACGTCGGATCTTTCCTGAAACATAACCTAAAATAAGATCCTCATTATCTAAACGAACCCGGAACATACCATTGGGAAGCGATTCAGTAATTAAACCCTCATGAATCCATTTTTGTTCTTTCATTCCGGGTAAAACCTCCTTAAAGTATTAACTAATGTAGGAGGAATAAGATTATACACTTCGCGTTTTTTTTTTAGTTTTTTTTAACAACAAATAGGAAGTCTCGTATCCAATGCAGATATAAGAAGTATTACCATATATAACACAAAATTTCTCCGCCTATTCCTTTTAGTCGAGCCTCTCGGCCTGTCATTATACCTTGAGAAGTGGAAAGTATTACAATTCCCATTCCGCCTAAAATTCTAGGAATTCTTTGATAGTTAGAATAGATTAGTAAACCAGGCCGGCTGATCCGTTTTAAATTTAAAAGATTTCTATAGGGCCCTTTTCTATTTCGTTTATGTCGCAGGGTTGAAACCAAAAAATATTTGTCGCTTTCTCGATGTTTCCTCACATTTTCGATAAAACCTTCTCGTAAAAGTATTTTAACAATGTTTTCGGTGATATTAGCATATGCTATTCGAAGGACTCTTTTTCTATCCATATCAGCATTGCGTATAGAGGTTAATATGTCAGCAATAGTGTCCTTACTCATAATGGAGTAAAATTCTTGTTGCCCAAAAATTTTGATATAATCAACATGTTTTTTGCTTTTTTTTACTTATTTTATTTGTTTATGAATAAAAATTATATTATTAAATTAAAGGTATATGCGTAAACCACAATCTACTAAATGAATTTGAATCTATTTCTTTCTAATACCCTACTATAACTATATCATAGTCTCATCTTATATTTTAAGACTATTATAATACCTCGGGCGCCAATGAGACTATTTTAGTAAAATTTAAATGCCTCAATTCCCGGGCGATCGCACCAAAAACGCGAGTTCCTTTAGGATTTCCTTCTTGATCAATGACAACTGCGGCATTGTCATCATATCGTATTAGCATACCGTTGTCACGTTTCAGTTCCTTACGGGTACGTACAATTACAGCTCTGACCACTTCTGATCTTTCTAGGGGCATATTTGGCACTGCTTCTTTAATCACAGCAACAATAACGTCACCAATATAAGCATATCGACGATTACTAGCTCCTATGATTCGAATACACATCAATTCTCGAGCCCCGCTGTTATCTGCTACATTCAAATGTGTCTGAGGTTGAATCATTTTTTTATTTGTTGTTTCAATGCAAAAAAAAAAAAGAAAGAAATATTCTTTGTCAAAAGAAAAAAAAAAGAAACCTTGCCTTTTTCATTTCCAGGCTCTATTTTCTTTAGTTCTACATTCTTATACCAAAATAATAAATTGAGTTTTGATAGGCATTTTTGACGCTGCTATTGAAATTGCTTTTCTGGCTATATTTTCTGCGACTCCGCCCATTTCATAAAGTATTCGACCTGGTTTAACAACAGCTACCCAATATTCAGGAGAGCCCTTACCCGAACCCATACGTGTTTCTGTGGGTCTTACTGTAACCGGTTTGTCGGGAAATATACGTACCCATATTTTTCCACCACGACGTGCATTTCGTGTCATTGCCCGGCGCCCTGCTTCTATTTGCCTAGATGTGATCCAAGCGGGTTCAAGCGCTTGAAGAGCATATTTACCGAAACTAATATGGTTACCTCGATAAGACATTCCCTTCATTCGTCCTCTATGTTGTTTACGGAATCTGGTTCTTTTGGGGTTATAGTTGATGGTTGTTTCTGAATTCCATCTCTACTACAGAACCGGACGTGAGAGTTTCGTCTCATCCAGCTCCTCACGAATAAAAGTATTCAAAATATTTAATTTGAATTGAAATATGTTTAATGAATAATAGATGAAATTGCGAGATTCTTTGATATTTCATCTAATCTATTAGTCATTTGTATATACCTTGTTTAGGTATTTTGGATATATAACTAAACATATTAAATATATATTTCTATTTATTTTTTATTTTTATCAAAAATATTTTTTTTTTCATTTTATCGTATCGGATTGCCCTAAATCCAAAATTTAGCAATCCAAAAAATAACGTTTTCGCGGGCGAATATTTACTCTAATATCTATTTCAGTTGTAAGGTTAGTTCATTACGTCTCAGATCAGAATAGAGAAATTTTTTCTCAGTTCCTTTCGCCATCCCAACCAATGAATTGTTAGGCTTTGGTTTCAATAAAATCTTCTGCATTCATGGGTTCCATCGTTCCCATCGCTTCTTGTTTAATGGTTAGGTCTTAATTCTACAACGGAGCTCTTAATTCAATTTGTTCTTGAGTCAATTTTCTTAGTCTTTATTGGCTCAGGGCTCTTGGTTTTTTTGTTCTATATCTATCATTTAATTATGTATGAATCAGTATTGATGCTTTATTACATTGCCTTTTATGAGATGACTCATAGACCTTACATATTGGAATTCTATATCATCGATATTCTTTTTCTCTCTTTCTCTCATCCCTCTACCCACATCTTTTTTCTATATTCTGGTTCACAACTTAGAATCAGATTTTTTTATTTTTTTAGTTTATGAAAAAGAGATTTCAGTTGCTACAATGATATGAATAATCTATCATATCTTGACTGGTTTGTTGGATTTAGATAATGCGAAGTAATGAGTTGGTTTTTAGTTCTATAGTTATTAGTTTAAACTAGGGGGCTTTTTTTTTAAATCTTATCCCTAAAAAAACCAACGAGTCACACACTAAGCATAGCAATTATATCAAAAATTCAATCGAATTTTTATTCAACCCTATAAAATTTCAACCCTATAAAATTAAAGAATTACGGAATTAAGAGCTCTTTTTTTATCTTTAGTCAAAAAAATGAACTAGTTTCTTATTTTTTGTTGGATTTTGGGGGTAAAAAAAAAAAAGAAAAGTCAAGGAAAGCCTTTTTATTCCTCATCTATAAATATCCAAATTTTGATACCTAATACGCCACAGATAGTTCGAACTGTATAGGCACAATAATCAATTTTAGCTCGAATGGTTTGTAGGGGAACTCTACCTTCTCTGATCCATTCGACACGTGCAATTTCTTTTCCATCAATGCGTCCTGCAATTTGTACTTGAATTCCTTTTATATTTGCTTGTTCGGTTAATTCAATAGCCTTTTTCATTGCTTTGCGAAAAGAAACTCTATTTTTTAATTGTCCGGATATAAATTCTGCAAGAATATTAGGATTTCCATAAGGATTTTCAATTCTTGT